ATGGAGATGGCGACTAGGGTTGCTGTTTCCATTTTTTCGATAATTTCAAGATCACAAAGGATCGCGATAATGTCATTTATTTACAACTACAACGGAATGGTATACAAAGTCAACAGATTTCAACCCATGATAAAAGAGGATTTATGGCTACAAAAACCGTTGAGAGTAGTTCTAGATCTGGGCCAAGACGAACTGGCGTAGGGAGTTTATTGAAACCATTGAATTCGGAATATGGAAAAGTAGCTCCAGGGTGGGGGACTACACCACTTATGGGAGTTGCAATGGCTCTATTTGCAATATTTCTATCTATTATTTTAGAAATTTATAATTCATCTGTTTTACTGGATGGAATTTCAATTAATTAGTTCATAAAAACTATGAAGTCTTAGTTTTTCAATCAAAAAAGATTATTTTACTTATACTTACTTAATGCTTCAAATACTTCATACTTCAACTTAAGATTACCTAAGACTTGGATTTATAGACCATTCTGGCAGTTCGATCGTGAAATTTATTTGTTTCGATATTTCATTTCCGGAATATGAGCGTGTGACTTGTTATAATTGATCCTATTGATAATACAGAGAATGGACCTGTCATCTCTATCAAGATGATTCTACCTCGTCAGATATTTATTCTAGTCTCTGGAGCACGGACTATATAGAATAGATCAAGAAAAGAAATATTTGAACTATGATTCATACCTATTATTCAGACCTCGCAACCGAATTAAAAAAATGGAAATAGGTCTTTTATAAATCAAACAATTTTTTCCTTCATACTTCTTTTGACCGAAAGAAATCTCTTTCTCTAGATTTTGTTGAGTTATTACATTCATTAAAGAAGTGATGATCAAATGGTTTTTACTCAGAAAACCTTTGAGTTTAGCTTTGATTTTCTTAAATCATCGTGGTTTTAGTATGAATCTGAGGTTTCAATTGATTCATAGGGTCTCAACAAGAGAATTCCTATCAAAAAAAAGATAGGGAAGAGAAGATTCAAGAGGCCTGTCAGGATTAACATAAAGAAAGATGGATGAGCCAACTTGAGATTGTATTTCTTGGCATTATCATCACAAAGAAGAGATTCCGGATTTTTCTTACTTCGTATCTTTTGGTCAAATCGAGTCAAGCGGCTAAGCCACAAGAAGTTTTAAACTCTCTATTCCATATCCGTTGAAACTAGTATTTGTGTGTTTCGGCTTGAGCCGTACGAGATGAAATTCTCATATACGGCTCTCAGAGGGGGAGTCTTTCTTGGGTTACCTATCTCAATAAAGTATATGATTGGTTCGAGGAACGTCTCGAGATTCAAGCGATTGCAGATGATATAACTAGTAAATATGTTCCTCCTCATGTCAACATATTTTATTGTCTAGGGGGAATTACACTTACTTGTTTTTTAGTACAAGTAGCTACGGGTTTTGCTATGACCTTTTACTATCGTCCAACTGTTACAGAGGCTTTTTCCTCTGTTCAATACATAATGACTGAGGCCAACTTTGGTTGGTTAATTCGATCAGTTCATCGATGGTCAGCAAGTATGATGGTTCTAATGATGATCTTGCACGTATTTCGTGTGTATCTTACGGGTGGTTTTAAAAAACCCCGCGAATTAACTTGGGTTACAGGGGTGGTTCTGGCTGTATTGACCGCATCTTTTGGCGTAACTGGTTATTCCTTACCTCGGGACCAAATTGGCTATTGGGCAGTAAAAATTGTAACAGGCGTGCCTGAAGCTATTCCTATAATAGGATCGCCTTTGGTAGAATTATTACGTGGAAGTGCTAGTGTGGGCCAATCCACTTTGACTCGTTTTTATAGTTTACATACTTTTGTATTGCCTCTTCTTACTGCCGTATTTATGTTAATGCACTTTTCAATGATACGTAAGCAAGGTATTTCGGGTCCTTTATAGAGAAGGCAGATCATAGATATTTGTAATTTATCATATCGGGGAGGAACAAGAGTCTTTCATTGCTACAAATATGGATTATTGAAAAATAAGGCATGTTATTTGGATACTTCTATTCAACTCTGAAGTATTGTTTCTTTGATACGAATCGAATAGTTGAAGTAGATTTTCCTAAAAGAGGATGGATTATGGGAGTGTGTGACTTGAACTATTGATTGGTCCATGCAGATATATGATTTTATCCGCCACGTTGGAATTCACAACCCAATGTGTCTCCGCATCCAACCATCACGTAAGTCCCTTTATGTAGCATAGGATAGGCCGGTTCGCTTGAGGAGAATATTTTCTATGATCATACCCGAATCATGTCATGCATGAACAGGCTCCGTAAGATCCCTAGAATAAGTGATGTGGAATCCAATGTTCTATTTATTCCTTCCACTTTGTTTAATTTTTCTTTTTTTTTTAGTAATTTTCTTAGAATTAATTGCTAGTATTAGTATTTCGTATTAATTTGATAGTAATCTTAGTAAGTTTTTTATAGTATGTAGATGCATTCATTTCCTCTGCATCGACCCTGATCTATGATACTATCGGAGTTAAATAAGGGATCTAAGGAAGCACAGGGGCTAGACTTTATTAGTAACAAGTAAAAACTTTGTATTTTTGTATGTAACACAATTGAGATGTTGTGGGGATAAATACCAACCAAAAGACATGAATGAGACAATCCAAAAAGCACTTGATCATGATCGAATTTGTAAGCCTACTTGGATATTGAGCATTTCCTTGTTGCCAGAACGGAATTCTTTACAATGAATCGTTGCAACTCGGGGAAATGGAATTTGATAAATCTTTTCTTACATAGAGTCATTCTACATTCTATATGTAGATATGTATGAAATATAGATATTCTATGGACCTAGGACCTATTTATGTTCTATGGATCTATTTCTGTAATTCTTTTGATTCTTGCTCGAGCCGGATGATAAAAAATTATCATGTCCGGTTCCTTTGGGGGATGGATCTACAATAATTCACCTATCCAAATAACAAAGAAACCTGATTTGAATGATCCTGTATTAAGAGCTAAATTGGCTAAAGGGATGGGACATAATTATTATGGAGAACCTGCATGGCCCAATGATCTTTTATATATTTTTCCAGTAGTAATTTTAGGCACTATTGCATGTAATGTAGGCTTAGCAGTTCTAGAGCCGTCAATGATCGGTGAACCGGCGGATCCGTTTGCAACTCCGTTGGAAATATTACCCGAATGGTACTTTTTTCCCGTATTTCAAATACTTCGCACAGTACCCAATAAGTTATTGGGTGTTCTTTTAATGGTTTCAGTACCAATAGGATTATTGACAGTACCTTTTTTGGAGAATGTCAATAAATTCCAAAATCCATTTCGTCGTCCAGTAGCTACAACAGTCTTTTTGATCGGTACCGCAGTAGCTCTTTGGTTAGGTATTGGAGCAACTTTACCTATTGAGAAATCCCTAACTTTAGGTCTTTTTCAAATTGATTAAACCGTTAAATACCACGACATAGGTATCTAAGGAAGATCCCCTTCTGGATCTTCCCTAGATACATCTATCTTATTATGATCTATTCTGCAAATAGATGGACCGTGTCGAAGATTCAAAACTCATTCTATTCTTTTTTATTTCTAAAAACTAAAAAATGAAAAAAAGTCCAATGGATTTAAAATGAAAACTTTTTCTTAGGTAAATTGATTGAAAAATGCTTCTGTAGAGTGCCCAATATCTTTTTTACATCTTCTATGCGAAAATCTTCCATTTTCATAAGATCTTCTTGACTGTGACTCAAAAGGTCCAATAATGTATGTATATTGGACCTTTTGAGACAATTATAGGTCCTGGAAGACAATTCTGATTGGTCAATAAAAATACATGTCAATGGAATTCCTTTTTTGTTTTTCTTAAGATTAGTGAATCTGTCTTGAAAGGAAAAAAGGGGTAGATTCCATCTGTTTTCATTTTCCTTGAAATTCATGTCCTCTTCCTCTGCATGTAGAAAAGGAATCAATAAATCAATCAAATTACGAGAAGCTTCATAAAGTGCTTCTTTAGGAGTTAAACTTCCATTCGTCCATATTTCTAGAAAGAGTATCTCTTGTTTTTCATTCCCATTCCCATAAGAATGAATACTATGATTCGCATTTCGAACAGGCATAGATACAATATCTATAGGATAACTTCCATCGTGAGAGTCATTTGTGGATTTCATACGATATCCGCGATCTCTCTTGATTTGTAATTCAATACACAAATCAATTGGTTCTGTCAGGTTAGCTATATGCTGTGTCGTGTCAACTATTTCTACAGAAGGTGGTGAGATGATATCTTGAGCTGTTATGTATTTGGGACCCCTGACGCAAATGGATGCGTCCCTAACTCCATAGAGATTACTTCTCAATACAATCTCTTTCAAATTTATTAAAATATCATGTACTGATTCTTCAATACCCGCTATCGTAGAATATTCATGCAGCACATTTTCAGATTTTGCACGTGTGATATATGTTCCTTCTATTTCTCCAAGTAAAGCCCTTCGAATAGCAATACCTATAGTATAGGCTTGGCCTTTCATAAGCGGGGACAGAACAAAACGACCATAATAAAGACGCTTGCTGTCTACTCTTGATTCAACACATTTCCACTGTAGTGTTCGAGTGGATCCTGCTGCTACTTCTTCTCGAACCATACTATTATTTTTCTTTTCTTTATGATTATTGGATCAGATCATTGAATCATTTATTTCTCTTGGAATCTCTTGAATTCTTATTTCTACACACGTCTTTTTTTAGGGGGGCGACATCCATTATGCGGCATGGGTGTTACATCACGTACGAAACTTAATAGCATCCCATTTCTACGAATGGCTCGTAATGCCGCATCTCTTCCGAGACCTGGACCTTTTATCATAACTTCTGCTCGTTGCATACCCTGATCAACTAATGTACGAATAGCATTAAATGCCGCTGCTTGAGCAGCATAGGGTGTTCCTTTTCTTGTGCCTCTGAATCCAGAAGTACCTGCGGAAGCCCAAGAAACCACCCGACCTCGTACGTCTGTAACAGTTACAATAGTATTGTTGAAACTCGCTTGAACATGAATAACTCCTTTTGGTATTCTACGTTCATTCTTATTTGAACCAATACGTGCATTCTTACGTAAACCAATTTTTGCTATAGGTTTTGTCATATTTTATTAGATCATATTCATAAGAAGAAAAGAAAAAGAAAGAAGAATCAGAAATCTACAGAAAGATACGGGGATATCCATTTCATATGAAAACGAATCCTTTCTTATTTCTTTTTACATGTACATGGGTTTGAAAAAGTACTTGATTTAGAACTTGAGAAGGATTACCCCTGTCTCTGTTTATGTCTCGGATTGGAACAAATGACTCTAATTCGCCCCCGTCTACGAATCAAGCGACATTTTTCACAAATTTTACGAACAGAAGCCCTTATTTTCATATTTATTATTCCTTACTTTCATTCTGAATCTATTTTTTTGGAAACAAGAATCAGTTTATTGCATTTTTGAACTTCGAATTATATCCCTACGAAAAGGATTTTTAAAAGAATGATCTAATCGTTCGAATCTTTTTTGCGAAGTCTATAAATTATACGTCCCCTGGTTGAATCATAACGACTCATTTCGATTTTGACTCTATCTCCGGGTAGTATACGTATAAAACTGCGCCGGATTCTCCCTGAAATATAACCTAGAATTAGATCTTCATTATCTAACCGAACTCGGAACATACCGTTGGGAAGTGATTCAGTAATTAAACCCTCATGAATCAATTTTTGTTCTTTCATTCCAGGGAACCCCCTTTAAGTATCAACTAATAGAGGAAGAGTTCTATAATTCACTTCTCCTCTCTATTTTACAAATAGTAAGTTCGAGAGAAAATTAGGGTACCCCAGGAGAATCACCATATATAACACAAAATTTCTCCTCCAATTTTTTCTAGTCGAGCTTCTCGATCTGTCATTATACCTCGAGAAGTAGAAAGAATTACAATTCCCATCCCACCTAAAATCTTAGGAATTCGTTGATAGTTGGAATAAATTCGTAGACCGGGTCGGCTTATACGCTTTAAAATCATTTTATTCCCTTTCCTAGTCTTTCTATGTCGTAAGGTTGAAACCAAGAAATTTTTTTTACTTTCTTGATGTTTTCGAACGTTCTCAAGAAAACCTTCTCGTAAAAGTATTTTCACAATGTTTTTAGTGATATTAGTAGATACTATTTGAACTCTTCCCTTTTGATCTATGTCAGCATTTCTTATAGAAGTTATTATATCGGCAATAATGTCCCTACCCATGACGAACTATAGTTATTGGTGCCTCCTCATTTTGATATAATCAACATGCTTCTTTTTTGTTTTATTTTTTATTGAATTTTTTTTTTCAATTCTTAAATTCTAAAAAATGATTCTAAATCTCAAATATATGCATGAGACACAATCTATTAATCGGATCTATTTCAGATATTTGAATATTCTATTTTTCTATATATAGAATAGATAGGATATATCCTATTTTCATCTATAAGACTTCGGGTGCTAATGAAACTATTTTAGTAAAATTCAACTGTCGCAATTCCCGAGCAATCGCACCAAAGATTCGAGTTCCTTTTGGATTTCCTTCTTGATCAATGATAACTGCTGCATTGTCATCATATCGTATTATCATGCCGTTGTCACGTTTGAGTTCTTTACACGTGCGTACAATCACAGCTCTAATTATTTCTGATCTTTCTAGAGGCATGTTGGGCACTGCTTCTTTGATTACAGCAACAATAACATCGCCGATATGAGCATATCGGTGATTACCGGTTCCTATGATTCGAATACACATCAATTCTTGAGCTCCACTGTTATCCGCTACATTCAAAAGGGTCTGAGGTTGAATCATATCATTTTTATTTGAATCTCTTATTTCAATGCAAGGGATAATGGAAAAAAGAAATATTGTCTGTCCAGAGATAAAGAAATCTGTGGTTGTTTTTTCATTCTCAATACTCCTTCCTTCTTCTTTTACTTTTGTTTACCTATCCTGAAATAACAAATTGAGTTCGTATAGGCATTTTGCATGCAGCTATTTCCATAGCAGTTTTGGCTACAGTTTCTGATACTCCACTCATTTCATAAAGTATTCGGCCCGGTTTAACAACGGATACCCAATATTCGGGGGATCCCTTGCCCGAACCCATACGTGTTTCTGTAGGTCTTACAGTAACAGGTTTGTCGGGAAAGATACGTACCCATATCTTTCCACCACGACGTGCATATCGTGTCATTGCTCTTCGCCCTGCTTCTATTTGTCTAGCTGTGATCCAAGCAGGTTCAAGTGCCTGAAGAGCATATCTGCCAAAACAAATATGATTGCCTCGGCAAGATATTCCCTTCATTCTACCTCTATGTTGTTTACGAAATCTGGTTCTTTTGGGGTTATAGTTGATGGTTGTTTCTGAATTCCATCTCTACTGCAGAGCCGGACATGAGAGTTTCTTCTCATCCAGCTCCTCGCGAATGAAATGATTCAAGAATATTCAATATACACATGTATTTATGTATTTCATTCTATCAAAATGAAAAGAAAGAATATACTAATTTTTTTATATTGAATTTGTTACATAGGTAACTTTATATATAACTAACTAGATAACTAGGTGTGTTTGTTTATATATAATTCTTCTTTCTTTTATCAAGATTTCTAAAGTATTTTACTTTACCTCTATTGAAATTGAATCACGCCAATAAATAAAATCCTTAAATGAAATAAGAATTAAAAAGAAAGAAAGGTTTCGCGGGCGAATATTTACTCTTTCCTCCTTCATTTGTAGGATCAATCCATGACCATTCAGAAGAAATCCATTTTTTCTTGGTTCATTTCGCCATCCTACCCAATGAATCATTAGGATTGATTCGTTTTCAAGAAAATCCTATGTAGTCACAGGTTCCATCGTTCCCATAGCTTCTCCTTTAATGTTTAGGCCTGAACTCTGCAATGGAGCTCTCAACAAAATCTCTTATTTGTTTCCGAGTCAATCTCCTCAGTTTTTCTTAACCCGAAGCTCAATTCAATTATTCTCTATATTCTATTCTTTATATTATTCTTTTATATTATTATTTGAATTTCATTTCTTTTATTGATTATTTATTCTATTTTATTCTATGTTTCTATCTTTTTTCTATTTTTTATTTGTATATTTCTTATTCTATTTCTTATTCTATTGTATTGTAATTGTATATTTTGTATTTTTATTTTATATTGATGTTGATGCTTTATAACACTGCCTTTTTTATGGGGTAATTTTTCATAAACCATACATATGGGAATCATATATCATTGAGATCTTTATTCTCTCTTTCTATCATCCTTCCATTTTTCCACATCCCTTTTTTTCACAATTCATAATCAGATTTGTTTTTTATGAAAAGAATTTCAGTTGCTACAATGCTACAACTATATGATCGATTCAGTCATATAGTGACTGTTTCTTGGGATCTCGACAATACGAAGCAATAAGTTGGTTATTAGTTTTGAGTTTCTTTAGTTTTGATAGTTACTAAGTTTATAGTGGGGTTAGCCTGTTTTTTTTTCAATCTCAATTCTAAAGAAAAAACCAACGAGTCACACACTGAGCATAGCAATTCTAAGAAAAAAAGGGTAAATCAAATTTTTATTCAACCTTATAGAATTAGAATTGTTCGTTTTTCTTTGATTAAGAAATAAAGAAAAGAGTTTATAAATTTTTTCTATCGATGACCAGAATGGCGAAATAAAGAAAGGTCCATTCTTCTTCTTTTTTATTTTCTTATTCTTGGTTTACAAATATCCAAATTTTGATGCCTAAGACTCCATAGATAGTTCTAATTGTATGGGAACAGTGATCAATTTTAGCGCGAATTGTTTGTAAGGGAACCCTGCCTTCTCTGATCCATTCGACACGTGCAATCTCTTTTCCGTCGATACGCCCTGCAATTTGCACTTGAATCCCTTTTGTACCCGTTTGTTCAGTTAATTCAATAGCTTTTTTCATTGCCTTTCGAAATGAGACTCTATTTTTTAATTGTAAAGCTATATATTCTGCAAGAATATTAGGTTGTCCATAAGGCTTTTCAATTCTTGTGATAGCAATGTTGAGTCTCCGGTTTACAGAATGAAATTCTTTTTGTACATTCATCTGTAATTCTTCGACTCCCCGTGTTCGTCCTTCTATTAATAAATTGGGAAATCCAATATAGATTATGACCTGAATCAAATCTATTCTTTTTTGAATTACTATATGGGCAATTCCTTCGAAACCTGAGGATATTCTCTTATTTTTTTTTACATAGTCCTTAATACAATTCCGTATTCTTTCATCTTCTTGTAGACCCTTGGAAAAATTCTTTGGTTTTGCGAACCAAAAAGAATGATGACTTTGAGTTGTTCCAAGTCTGAAACCAAGTGGATTTATTTTTTGTCCCATATTTTTCTATTCTTTTTCCATCCATTTTTTTTTCTAAATAGGAATCTAAAATTTAGATTTTTCTTTTAAAAAAATCTTTATATGACAAGTGGTTTTTTTTATCAGATAACTACGCCCTCGAGCCCGGGGTCTTAACTTTTTCACAATAGCACCTCTATTTACTTCAGCTTTACTAATAAATAAATCAGCTTCATTCAAACCCATATTATGACTAGCATTTGCTGCTGCAGAATAAACTAATTTTAAAATTGGATAAGATGCCCTATAAGGCATTAGTTCCAATATCATGAGTGTTTCTTCATAAGAACGTCCGCGAATCTGATCAATTACTCTTCGTGCTTTGAAAACAGACATACATATATGTTGAGCTAACACTTTTGCTTCTCTATCCGAATTTTCGTTCTTTATCATAAAAGTTCTCCCCCGCCAATGAATGATAAGTGCCTAGGTGAAGTATAGTATAAGATAAGTCAGAAAAGTGAGTATATTAGTATACTAGAAAAATAAATATACCTATACTCTTACTATAAGATAAAGATTCTTAAGTCTAAATACTATTAGAA